CAAAAAAGATTCTATAAAAACAATGATAAATAGAGACGAATAGAAGAAGAAAAAAAGGAAATAAAAAAATATAGTATAGAAAAGATATCCAAAATGATATAGAAATCATTATCCTACCCTTATTTTTTATTTCCTTAATTTAATTTCATTTGATTAGGGCAAAACCTCTGCCTTTTTTAAAATATCCTGAACAGTTCCTGTAGGCTGAGCACCTTTTTCAAGGAAATAGAGAATAGCGGGAACGTTTAAATAAGTTTGATTCTTGATCGGATCATAAAAACCCACTTTCTGAAGATCTCTTCCTTCTCTTCGGGATCGAACATCAATTGCAACGATTCGATAGACGGCTCATCGGGATAGATGTAGATGAAAAAGAACCCCCCCCCCCCCTAGAACCGTATAGGAAGTTTTCTCCTCGTACGGCTCGAGAAAAAATGATGTTTTGTCTATGGATAAAATTAGAATTAGAATAAATAGAAAATCTTTAAAATGAATTAGTCTATAATATCATTTCAAATTTCAATTTAACTCATAGTCAGTTTTATTTAGCTTCCTTACTGAAAAAAAAAATCATTTGTACTCATAACTCAAGTTGAATATATAATACTAATAAAATAATTCTCAAATATATTAAAGATTTGAAATTTTAAGATATTTTTTTATTGAGTGGTCTTTAACCCACCGTTTTTGTCTCGTTTAAAATTGATTTGGATTCTCGGATCCGTGAGACAATTGAAGTGGTGTTTCCTTGTTCTGGGATCCTTTATTTTTGTTTTAAATCATTGGGTTTAGACATTACTTCGGTGCTTCTTAATCCTTTCAAAATGGTAGCAACATACCCCTTTTGGGATTTCTTTCTATCAAAGAATCATACCGAGGTTGATTCATGCGCGATACACTGTCGATCGAAAAAGTTTTAGCCGTTCCAACAATTTTGAAAATTTGTTCGAATGGAATCCTTTCGATTTCTATATCGAAGATATACTTACGAAGTTGTTCCAATTTATTAATTGGCATTAACCCTAGATCGTTGCCCCTGAGAAATTAATAAATACTTTCTACTCGAGCTCCATCATGAACTATTTACATTAGAACCCAATAAAAAAAGAAGGGTTCTAGTAGAATAGAACAAACGACGTCGAGCCAAGAGCACCTTCATTCCTATATAAAATGGTGGATGTAACAATAAGAATCCACACCGGATCGTGTCCTTCAAGTCGCACGTTGCTTTCTACCACATCGTTTTAAACGAAGTTTTACCATAACATTCCTCTAATTTGGAACCAGTATGGAATTGATTCAATTATGGAATCATGAATAGTCATTGGTTCAGTCGGTACAGAGACATAGTTATTTATATTTAAATATTTAATAACATAGATAATAAAGATTTTTCTGAAGAAATTTCAGCAAAATGCCATCTTTTTTTGTCTGAATAGAAGATTTTTCTATAAATACCTATCTCAAAAAAAATCTAACAGAAATATTAACAAATCAAAATATAGAAATAACATAACTAACAGAAATCGCACAAATAAAATAAGTAAATTCTATTTGACTCTGCCTCTTCAAGTGACTCAATAAGATAGACTGACCATTTCCAACTTCCCAACCTAGAAGGAATCATTACAAATCTTGATAGTTGAAAAAGTTTTCTACTTATACATCATTATTTGAGTCAAGTTTTACTCCTTTTTATTATCATAAAAAAGCAAGATCTCTGTGTGTGTGTGTTTTTTTTTTTTCAAATTTCATTGTCAATGATGCAAAGCAAATAAGCTAAATGGATCGAACAATAAAAAGAAATATCATTGTTAAATATTTTAATTTTGATATTTTAGGGATGCAATTTCGTTTTCACAAAAATGGAAACACTATTGTCACTGAAATAGGATAACCATACATACCTATAGTCTAAGCACTTCCTCTTTTATATGTATTTTCATATTTTTTTAACCTGAGGTTAAGTAATCTTTCTCCAACTGTGATCTATGCCCCATTTTCTATGGGTTACAAAAGGGTTCAGTTACTTTTGCGTGTCATTTGAACTCGATTTAGTTTGGTTTGTGAAAAACTCAGATATGATTCCACAAAGAATAAAAAAAGTCTATCCAAACCTTGAAACAGAACCTTGTTGAACAAAAAAGAAGTATTAGAATACAATGGATATGCTCTGGGACGGAAGGATTCGAACCTCCGAATAGCGGGACCAAAACCCGTTGCCTTACCGCTTGGCTACGCCCCATTTCTGTTTTTATTGGATACTTATACTATTAAAGAATAATATTGGTATTAAGTGTTCGTCAATTCCAGTCCAACTATATAGAGAAAATCTTTATTCTTTATAGAATCTATTATAGATTCGTGCTAGGATTTTGGCATGTGTATATCTAGAATTAATTCAACGGAATTTATTGATCATTACATATAATTCAATTAAGATATTGTATGAAAGTATGATTTCTTCTATTCTCCTTTGAGAATCGGAGGATTTTTGATTGAGCGGAAAAAGAAGGATTTTTTGTCTACCTTACTTTACTTCATTTTTCCTTATATCAATAACTCAATCAAAATGCAATTATCTCGACGAAAAAAATGTCTGTTATGCTTAATATCTTTAGTTTGATCTGTCTTAATTCTGCCCTTTATCCGAGTAGTCTTTTCTTGGCCAAATTGCCCGAAGCCTATGCTTTTTTGAATCCAATCGTCGATTTTATGCCAGTCATACCCCTGTTCTTTTTTCTTTTAGCCTTTGTTTGGCAAGCTGCTGTAAGTTTTCGATAAGATCTTTAATACTATCCTAGAAAATTCATATTTATTCGAGAAAAATTATAACAATTGATAAGATCAAATAAGTCTGACAGTATGAACCTTCGATTCAAACATTGAAATTCTCGGATAGCCGCGAGACGCCCTATTTCCTGATTTTAATCCTTTTTACGGCGAAATACCTTATTAGCTTCGGGTCCCTTACAATATCTAATTTGGGTATGAAAGTGATTTGTGGTAATAAAAGACTCTTATTACAAATTTCAACTTCATTTGAATTTCTGAACATTCTTTTCTATTTCTAGAATTCTTTTCTTGGTGTCAAAATAGGATATGTGATATAAAAATGGAGGATCTATTGTCTTTTCTCGTTTTTCTTTTTCAAAAAATGATCTTGGAGGTTGTGTAATGCTTACTCTCAAACTTTTCGTTTATACAGTAGTAATATTCTTTGTTTCTCTCTTCATCTTTGGATTCCTATCCAATGATCCAGGACGTAATCCTGGACGTGAAGAATAATTTTTTTGTTTTTATTACTTGATTTTATCATTTTCTTAAGATTTTATTTTAGCTATTCCACACATTTAACAAGGAAAAAATAAAAAGGGGTTTGCAAAATTTGAAAGAAAAAATGGAAACTCATCAACGGAAACGGAAAGAGAGGGATTCGAACCCTCGGTACGAATAACTCGTACAACGGATTAGCAATCCGCCGCTTTCGTCCACTCAGCCATCTCTCCCAATTGAAAAAGATACTTACTATGTTACATTACACATCAAGTAAGGATTAAAGAAAGTATTTCTTTCACATTCTTTATCGTTATTATAAAATTAGCAATTCCATTTAGATGCTCGAAAGATCAAAATAGAAAGAGAAATAAAGAAGACCTTCTTTCTTTTATTTTGTTCGAAGTGCCTTTTGGGCCTGGCCCGGTCAATACCCAGCCAGGCCTTTTTTTGTTCCAACGAATTCCCTTTATTTATAGGCAACATACTATATCAATTTGGTATCTGTATAAGAATATCTGTTCTGGGGTTTACATATACCTATAATTTTTGTTATAATGGAAATTGAGAAGGATTTTGGATTAAAAAAATCAATTAAGTATGTATCAAAAAAATTTTTATTATTCTTATGTCATTAGGCAAACCAAAATTGATATTCAAATCCAAGAACAAGAATAATTCATCAATTCTCAGTCAATAAATAGTTAAAGGTTCCCATAAATTTAGGCTTTTTGAGTGAAAATAAAAATTTCAATATAAAAGTGAGTGGAAGTTTATGTGTTTTGAGATACTATACAATCAATCGAAGGGGGCAGATCAAATACAATAAAAAGGGGAAAAACTATTTCTTTTCTAATTTTTATAAATTTAGAAAAAAGGATTAGGATTAAAAAGGGATGCAAGTACAATAAACTCAAGTTTACTAATCCAACTCAAAAAGGGAAATTTTGATCCTATTGTGTATATGTATCATTTTGGCGGCATGGCCGAGTGGTAAGGCGGGGGACTGCAAATCCTTTTTCCCCAGTTCAAATCCGGGTGCCGCCTCATCAACAAACGAATCGAAATTTAGTATTCTATTCCGCTATTTTTTGATGTTCTGGGGATTTTGTAAAAGATTGGAAATCTTTGAATATAAAATTCAAAGAAAGATTATAATGGTTGAAGCAAGACTTCCAGATTCTCTTCTACTGCTAATGTAATGTCTATTGATTGGGTCTTTAATTACATTGGATAACCGGCCGATAATTCTACTACTAGTTGGGAAAGTACTTTCTAGACTACGTATATAGACTCGCCAGAATCTCTGAGTGTTCAGGCATTCAATCACTATTAGATTGAGATTGGATAGATAATTTACCTTTTATAGTTTATAGAAAAAAAAGCAAAAAAAATTTGACCCCTCGTCAAGAGTATAATATACTATCTCCCAACTCCTTCAGAGAGACAATCGGGAAAGGGTACGGATTATAAATCATATAGGAATTTTTAAAATCCATTTATTTTATTGGTCCATTAATAGTGTTCGCCCAGAATCCCTTTTTGACTCTGGACCATTCATTCTACTATTATTAGTGAGCAATAATGGAATAATTCTATCATAGAGATAAGGGACATAATTCACATGGATATAGTAAGTCTCGCTTGGGCTGCTTTAATGGTAGTCTTTACTTTTTCCCTTTCACTAGTAGTATGGGGAAGAAGTGGACTTTAGAAGCACTCCTAATTTAGTTGAGAAATGAAAAGGTATCAATTGTTTTATAGATCGTTCTGCAACGCATTCTTTATTTAAATTGAAAAAATTTTCAAATAAAAATATCTTCATTTCGAAATTCCATTAGATTCTAGTGGAGAAATGGATTCTATAACAGTAAAACGATTATTTCAGATTCATTGGAATATAAATATATATAAAATAAATAAATGTCTGAAAGAAAAGATTGGGTCCTACGTCAATTCCAGATATGGATTAATAACTACATAGATTGAATTGAAGATAAAAGTTAATATAGTATACCCTTTTTATTAGAAACTCAAGTACAACTTTATACACTACTATAACACTAATAGAGAGTATGGTAAGTAAGAAAGAAATTTCTTTCTTACTTACCATACTCTCGGATCTCATAGAATATCGCCGATTATAGCCCCTTGATTTCAGCAAAAATAGAATACTTTTCTTTTGATTTCTTCAAAGAATTCAGAAGTCGAGTTTCATTTAAAGTAATTAATTAATTATTTTGACTTACTGTTTTTACGTAAATTATAAGTAGAAAAGCAGTAGGAACTAAAATGAACAGTGCAGTAGCAATAAATGCAAGAATATTTACTTCCATAATTTCATCGGTTTTTTTTTATTTCACAATACAATAACTCGGGATTTAATCCCATAGAGATGATAAATCTTTCACCTGTCAATTCAATGAATGCATTACCTATCGATGATATTGAATCAGATCAATATCATGAATAACAATATCTGAGGTATTAAATTAATTCGTCGTGGAGAATTAATATAGTATATAACATATGAAGATCTTTTATCCATACCGAATCCAAGATAGGATTCCCGGACCAATCAAAAATGCCTTTATTTATCCTTCTTTTCTGTTCTTTCTTTTGTATAACCTACCTTAGGTCTTCCTTGTAGAACCATCCAATGAAGTATAATCTAACCCGTCTGTTTCCATTAACTACAAAACCCCACCAACAAACAATACAAGCGAAGTGGAAAAAGACAGGAATTAGGTTCTAAATTTTAGTGATCCTCTTTTCTTTGGAAGACAAAACAAAGAAGTGACGAGTCGCGACAGAAAAGATGAAATATTCTGTCAACTTCACTATTTTAGTTATTTTCATTTTAGTTTAGGGTGTGTTCTTTCTTCGAGAGAATCCTGAAAAAAAAGAGGGAAACCCCTTCGGAATTCAATTATTCTCGCTGTCCCTTCATTTCACAGAAAATGGAGAGGCGAATTGATGTACTTATTGGATCCGTCGGGACTGACGGGGCTCGAACCCGTAACATCCGCCTTGACAGGGCGGTGCTCTAGCCTATTGAACTACAATCCCAGGGAAATAAGAAGAGATCTAGCAGAAAATTTAGATTCTTTTTTTTTTATTCTCTTGTCTTGTATCAGATATTTCTTAAGAACAAGAGGGTTATACCATCTGATAGTAGATTGGCGAATTGTTGGGCCGAGCTGGATTTGAACCAGCGTAGACATATTGCCAACGAATTTACAGTCCGTCCCCATTAACCACTCGGGCATCGACCCAACGCCTAATTCATTTTAGACGTTCCATAATCAACTTCCTTTCGTCTACCAAGTAGACTTGACAAATACATATCGCTTGAAAAAAAATATAACATTTGATATAAAATAGAAAGTCTCTTCTGAGTAGACTAATAGAAGGACTTGACAAATACGGATCACTTGATAGGAAATCCCACTCCTATAGTCTTTAGTCTTGGTATACCCCCAGAGGGACTTGAACCCTCGTTTTCTCCGTGAAAGAGAGAGGTCGTAACCACTGGACCATAGGGGCCTATGCCACCTTCATTCATAAATCAACTAGAAATAGGTAATAAGACAAATACCATAGATAACTAAGGCCACCTTAACTTAATATAACTCAGGCCTAGAGCTTAGGATTTAGGTGATGCATAGGATATAAATAAAACGGAAAAACTCGTTAACTATTCTGAGGATTAATGGTAATCAAACTTTACCATTAAACTATACAATCTTGAAACTCGATTTCATTGGTCTTTCTCGTCTTTATCTTTTTCTCGTCTTTATCTTTCTGATTCCCAAAGGGTTCTGCGTTGGATTTAAGATCCTTCACTCCGTAGTGGATTCAAGGTGGTTTACCAAACTATGATTTGTTCGGTCAAATTATATTGACCCCTAAGTCATACTGTCAATTAACGACGACAGGACAAGAGGGCAATAAAAGAAGAGAGAAGACGGAGATCTAGATTAGCTATACCCGCGTTAATAATAATATAAGTTAATAAATACAACATTCATACAGTTTTCTGGTATTCGATATTTAAGTAGATTAGAATATCTATGCCGTTATTATTATACATTATAATATAAGAAACTTAATATTAATAAGTTTTGATATTAAAAATCCCAAAGCATTATAAGCTTAAGTGGGAGAATTGGGTTTCTAGGACTGTTTTATCAATTCTGTTTCGGTTGCATCTCTTAAAAATGA